TTGAATGAATTAGATATAAAAAAAAATGATGTAATTGTAATCATGTACGACAGAAAGATTCCTTGAATCTAAAATCGAATTATTGTTATATTAGATTATATTGACAATTTCAAAAAACTGTTCATACTATGAACATAGTATGATGGCAGTTGGGTACGTACGCCCCCATCGTCTAGCGGTTCAGGACATCTCTCTTTCAAGGAGGCAGCGGGGATTCGACTTCCCCTGGGGGTAGGGTACTTACTAAAAAAGGAAGTTGATCATGGATTATCAATAAGCCTCAAATTTAATTGATTCTTCCTGGGTCGATGCCCGAGCGGTTAATGGGGACGGACTGTAAATTCGTTGGCAATATGTCTACGCTGGTTCAAATCCAGCTCGGCCCAAAAACTCTCTCACCCACCATGAGATGAAGATATTTGTCCTCCCGAACTGGCCGCTACGTGGAATAAAATAGTTAAAATTTCTGTTTTTACTTTGTGTGCTCTATTTTTTTGTTCGAGATAATGATCTATATTCATCTCAAGTATTAAGGAAAAAAAGAAAACCCGTTTTCGTTAGTTTTAGTTAAAGGTTTTCTTACAATTTAGTTATTTTGAAATAATAGGAAATAACAAACCTTGACTAATAATTCGTTCTCACTCAAGTACAAATTCATCCAGAGATCCATCTAGCACTTAGACCCCCCTCTCTGGTACAAGATACAAATTCGAACTAGACATTTTTTGAATCAAATCATAAAAAAAGGATATTGTATACCTTAGTTCCTTGGGATTGTAGTTCAATTGGTTAGAGCACCGCCCTGTCAAGGCGGAAGCTGCGGGTTCGAGCCCCGTCAGTCCCGATGGATCAAATAACCAAAAAAAGAAATATTAAACAAGTATTCTATCCTTTGTTTTTAGACCCCTTAATTACATTACTCAATTATTTTATTTTCATTTCTAAATGAAAATAAAATAATTGAGTAATAATTCAATTTATAATTGAATTTAAGTTCTATCAAAAAAAGAACAAACATCGAAAAAAAAAAACAATAATGAATTATATATATAATATTCTATTTTTTGTACCAAGACTGGTTTTTGAATACTTTTATCATTAGTTTATATTAAAAATAAAATCTTGATTAGATCACGAATTACGAATTATATAATCTCTTTTTTTTGATTCAGTTTTGATTCAGTGTGTATAAAAAATTTTCCTATGCTATACTATTAAATTTGCGACGGCGAATTGATATGATAGTTCAGATATTGTTATTCATGATATTAATCCGATTAAATCTCATCAAAATGGAATTCATTCCATTGAATTTACCGGCGAAATTTTTACTACCTCTATGGGATTAAATCCCGAGTTATTGCAAACTAAAAAACGATGAAATTATGGAAGTAAATATTCTTGCATTTATTGCTACTGCGCTCTTCATTCTAGTTCCTACTGCTTTTCTACTTATCATTTACGTAAAAACGGTCAGCCAAAATAATTAGTTTGAATGAAACTTGACTTCTTCGTTCTTTATCAATGATTGAAAAATGGAATAAATTTATTCCAATTTTGTTTCTTAACTGCAAAATAAAATGAGCAGGCTAGAATCGTCAGTATTCGATTTAATAGCAGTATGGTAGAAAGAAAAAAACTTTCTTTCTACCATACTATTTATTAGTTTATTAGTATTCGATTTGTCCTTTTTTTTCGTTGTGTATAACCTTGTACTCTAATAAAGATAGAGACTCAATTTAAAATTGACTAATCTATAATACGTATTTCCATTTATATAGATATAGAAGATAGATTGAGTGATCCTAATTCTATTGTTTTGCTACATCTATTTGATTGCTTTGTATTGATTCTGATCAATCCAAAATAATCGAAAGGCGACTCGGGTTTTTTTTTGACAGTTCAAATTATTAGATTAGCTTAAGTTAAGTAGTATTTCTAGAGTCCACTTCTTCCCCATACTACAAGTGAAAGAGAAAATGTAAAGACTACCATTAAAGCAGCCCAAGCGAGACTTACAATATCCATGTGAATTATGTCCCCTATTTCTATGAATATGAAGGAATTATTCCATTATTGTTTACTAATAATAGTGAAATCAATGGTACAGAGTCAAAAAATTTTGCGTACTATGCCTTAATTTAATGAATCAATCCAATAAATTAACATACATATCAAAAAATTCCTATATGATTTTGCATAGTATATTCACCGGTTATTGACAATACGTTTTGTCACTCCAACCTTAAACCTTAATGGAATACTTGAGTACTAAGAGATTCTTGTTAGTTTGGATACAAATTCTATTCTGGTTTTCCGCAATTAGTACGAACTACTTACCTTACTAATTAGTTAGGATATTACCTCGGGCTCGAATACCACTCGAAGTGTAATGACTATTAAAACTTCTTGATTCCCTTAGACTCCCAGTGCTTACTACTTACTCAGTAATTGACTTGAATTCTAGATACAAAGATTTACAGCCCATTAGTAGATGCTTAGAATCAAGTACGTATCAAGAGACCCTTGCTTCTCCTTCGACTGGAGAAGAATTCTGTAATGTAAGTTTCGGTAAGTTATAGGTTATAGCAGTCGATAAGTGATTAGGATAGTTCCCTTTTTTTTAGAATCAGGCGGCACCCGGATTTGAACTGGGGAATAAAGGATTTGCAGTCCTCCGCCTTACCACTCGGCCATGCCGCCAAAAAAAAAAAAAGAAATGAAAATATTACCTTTTCTTTTAGGGATAGATTAATGCGCGTTTTTTTATTGTACTTGCGTTTTGAATCCCATTAATTCCCTTACTACTAACGACTACCAAAAAGCTTTTTTTTTTTATTGGATCCCTACCCCAAACTATAGACTTTCAGTCACAAAAGTCATACGAAATTGTAACCATTAACTCTAACTATAATTATTTGCTAATTTTGCTAATTCATGAATGAGCCTTAGATTCTGACTTCAAAAAATCTTTCCCTAATGACATAAGAAAATCCAAAGGATAACTAATCATCATTATTACGTCTTCTCAATCCTCAACAAAAGTTAATTCTTTCGTTTTCTCAATTTCAATTATAACAACAATTAGGCATATATGTAAACCCCGGAACCATAACAGAAATTACACAGACAATTGTGTATCTTATGTTTAAATTGATTATTTACTAACTATAACCCATTTTGCTTTACAATACAAGTTATATTTTAAATTCTACAAAATAGTACTAAAATAGAGTGTTTCTCCCCAAATCGGTTTTTGTTTTAAAAAAACGCTAAATGATAAAGACATTAAGTCACAAAAAAAGAAACTCAATATTGTTTATGATTATGCTTATCTCGTTGAAGGAATAAAATTATGTACCTTGTTTCTTTTTTAGTATCCAATCGGGGGTAATATCAGAATAATGGTAGAAATGGAATCATCAATTAAATAAATAAATATAATTAAGCAGCACAATTCTTTTAAAAATAATGTTTTATCAACCTCTTTCCTCTTGTATCTGTTACAAACTTCAATTTTAGTATGAGTAGCCAATTTTATGTATTCCTCCTTTCATACGTATTTAAAACATTCCATATATATGGAATGTTTGTGTAAAATTTTATGTGATTTAGTAAACAGAATATAAATTCCATCAGAGCTAGATCGATCGATATGAGTCAATGGGATTTTTAAACAAATGAGGAATTGGGCTAAAATGTTACGAGAGGGGAATGAGCTGATGTCTACAATACCCGGGTTTAATCAGATACAATTGGAAGGATTTTGTAGATTCATTGATCAGGGCGTACCGGAAGAGCTTTATAAGTTTCCAAAAATTGAAGATACCGATCAAGAAATAGAATTTCAATTATTTGTGGAAACATATCAATTAGTAGAACCCGTGTTAAAAGAAAAGGATGCTTTGTATAAATCACTTACGTATTCTTCTGAATTATATGTATCCGCAGGATTAATTTGGAAAACCGGCAGGGAAATGCAAGAACAAACAATTTTGATTGGAAACATCCCTCTAATGAATTCCCTGGGAACTTTTATAGTAAATGGAATATACAGAATTGTGATCAATCAAATATTGCAAAGCCCGGGTATTTATTACCGGTCGGAATTGGACCATAACGGAATTTCGGTTTATACCGGCACCATAATATCAGATTGGGGAGGAAGATCAGAATTAGAGATTGATAGAAAAGCAAGGATATGGGCTCGTGTTAGTAGGAAACAGAAAATATCTATTCTAGTTCTATCATCAGCTATGGGTTTGAATCTAAAAGAAATTCTGGATAATGTTTGCTACCCAGAAATTTTCTTGTCTTTCTTGAATGATAAAGATAAAAAAATTTTTGGGTCAAAGGAAAATGCCATTTTGGAGTTTTATCAACAATTTGCGTGTGTGGGGGGGGACCCGGTATTTTCGGAATCTTTATGTAAAGAATTACAAAAAAAATTCTTTCAACAAAAATGCGAATTAGGAAGGATTGGTAGGCGAAATATGAACCGTCGACTGAATCTTGATATACCCCAAAACAATACGTTTTTGTTACCGCGTGATATATTGGCAGCTACGGATCATTTGATTGGAATGAAATTTGGAATGGGTACACTTGATGATATGAATCATTTGAAAAATAAGCGTATTCGCTCTGTAGCAGATCTCTTACAAGATCAATTCGGATTGGCTCTGGTTCGTTTAGAAAATGTGGTTCGAGGAACTATATGTGGAGCAATTCGGCATAAATTAATACCGACTCCTCAGAATTTGGTAACTTCAACTCCATTAACAACGACTTATGAATCTTTTTTTGGGTTACATCCATTATCTCAAGTTTTGGATCGAACCAATCCATTGACACAAATCGTTCATGGACGAAAATTGAGTTATTTGGGCCCTGGAGGATTGACAGGACGAACTGCCAGTTTTCGGATACGAGATATTCATCCCAGTCACTACGGGCGTATTTGTCCAATTGACACATCTGAAGGAATTAATGTTGGACTTATTGGATCCTTAGCAATTCATGCAAGAATTGGTTTTTTGGGGTCTCTAGAAAGTCCTTTTTATAAAATTTCTGAGAGATCAACAAGGGTACAGATGCTTTTTTTATCACCAAGCAATGATGAATACTATACGGTATCCACAGGAAATTCCTTGGCCCTGAATCAAGGTATTCAGGAAGAACAGGTTGTTCCGGCTCGCTACCGTCAAGAATTCCTGACGATTGCCTGGGAACAGGTTCATCTTAGAAGTATTTTTCCCTTCCAATATTTTTCTATTGGCGCTTCCCTCATTCCTTTTATCGAGCACAACGATGCAAATCGAGCTTTAATGAGTTCTAATATGCAACGTCAAGCAGTTCCGCTTTCTCAGTCCGAGAAATGTATTGTTGGAACCGGGTTGGAACGCCAAGCGGCCCTAGATTCTGGGGTTCTCGCTATAGCCGAATATGAGGGAAAGATCCGTTCTACTGATACTGATAAAATCATTTTATCAGGTAATGGGGATACTCAAAGCATTCCATTAGTTATGTATCAACGTTCCAACAAAAATACTTGTATGCACCAAAACCCCCGGATTCCGCGGGGTAAATGCATTAAAAAGGGACAAATTTTAGCGGATGGTGCTGCTACAGTTGGGGGTGAACTAGCTTTGGGAAAAAACGTATTAGTGGCTTATATGCCGTGGGAAGGTTACAATTTTGAAGATGCGGTACTCATTAGTGAGCGTCTTGTATATGAAGATATTTATACTTCTTTTCACATACGGAAATATGAAATTAAGACTTATGTGACAAGTCAAGGACCCGAAAGGGTCACTCGTGAAATACCGCATTTAGAAGCCCATTTACTCCGTAATTTAGACAAAAATGGAATTGTGAGGTTGGGATCATGGGTAGAAACTGGTGATATTTTGGTCGGTAAATTAACACCCCAGATGGCAAAAGAATCCGCATATGCCCCCGAAGATAGATTATTACGAGCCATACTTGGCATTCAGGTATCCACATCCAAGGAAACTTGTCTAAAACTACCTATAGGTGGTAGGGGTCGAGTTATTGATGTGAGATGGATCCAGAAAAAAGGGGGCTCGAGTTATAATCCCGAAACAATTCATGTATATATTTTACAGAAACGTGAAATCAAAGTTGGCGATAAAGTAGCCGGACGACATGGAAATAAAGGTATCATTTCTAAAATTTTGCCTAGACAAGATATGCCTTATTTGCAAGACGGAAGACCCGTTGATATGGTCTTTAACCCATTAGGAGTACCTTCGCGAATGAATGTAGGACAGATATTTGAATGTTCGCTCGGGTTAGCGGGAGGTCTGTTAGATAGACATTATCGAATAGCACCTTTTGATGAGAGATATGAACAAGAGGCTTCGAGAAAACTCGTGTTTTCCGAATTATATGAAGCTAGTAAACAAACAGCAAAGCCATGGGTATTTGAACCCGAGTATCCGGGAAAGAGTCGAATATTTGATGGAAGAACAGGAGATCCTTTTGACCAACCTGTTATAATTGGAAATCCTTATATCTTGAAATTAATTCATCAAGTTGATGATAAAATCCATGGACGCTCCAGTGGGCATTATGCACTTGTTACACAACAACCCCTTCGAGGAAGGGCCAAGCAAGGAGGACAGCGAGTAGGAGAAATGGAAGTTTGGGCTCTAGAAGGATTTGGTGTTGCTCATATTTTACACGAGATGCTTACTTATAAATCGGATCATATTAAAGCTCGCCAGGAAGTCCTTGGTACTACGATCATTGGGGGAACAATCCCTAACCCCGAAGATGCTCCAGAATCTTTTCGACTGCTCGTTCGAGAACTACGATCTTTAGCTCTGGAACTGAATCATTTCCTTGTATCTGAGAAAACCTTCCAGATTAATAGGATGGAAGCTTAATCGGAATAATTTAGAATTTTTCGTCTATGATCGATCAGTATAAACATCAACAACTCAGAATTGGATTAGTTTCGCCTAAACAAATAAGTGCTTGGGCTACAAAAATCTTACCTAATGGAGAGATAGTTGGAGAGGTCACAAAACCCTATACTTTTCATTACAAAACTAATAAACCAGAAAAAGATGGCTTATTTTGTGAAAGAATTTTTGGGCCGATAAAAAGTGGAATTTGTGCTTGTGGAAATTTTCGAGTAATCAGAAATGAAAAAGAAGACCCAAAATTTTGCGAACAGTGCGGAGTCGAATTTGTTGATTCTCGAATACGAAGGTATCAAATGGGCTATATTAAATTGGCATGTCCGGTAACCCACGTGTGGTATTTGAAACGTCTTCCTAGTTATATCGCGAATTTTTTAGATAAACCGCTTAAAGAATTAGAGGGCCTAGTCTACTGCGATGTGTGATTTGATCGAAATTTTGATTTTACAGATTCGGAATGAGAAACTGTCATCCCATTCAATCCAAGGGGGATGCCCTGGCTCTGACATGTCTCTTGGGACGAGTAACATGAAGCTCAGAATTATGGGTG